ATATATGGGGATACGCTGCATTGCCACTCGAAATCAAGATATTGGGATTGGACTTGCCAATCGATTCATAACTTTTCGAGCACAACCAATATATATTCGAACCCCCTTTACTTGCAGGAATACATCTTGGATCTGTCAATTATGTTATGGTAGAAGTCCCACTCACGGCGATCTGGTCGAATTGGGGGAAGCTGTGGGTATTATTGCGGGGCAATCAATTGGGGAACCAGGGACTCAACTAACATTAAGAACTTTTCATACGGGTGGAGTATTCACGGGCGGTACTGCTGAACATGTACGAGCTCCTTCTAACGGAAAAATAAAGTTCAACGAGTATTTGGTTCATCCTACACGTACCCGTCACGGGCATCCTGCTTTTCTATGTTCTATAGACTTGTATGTAACTATTGAGAGTCGGGATATTCTACATAGTGTGAATATTCCTCCCAAAAGTTTGATTTTAGTTCAAAATGATCAATATGTAGAATCTGAACAAGTTATTGCTGAGATTCGTACTGGAACGTCTACTTTTCATTTTAAAGAGAAGGTTCGAAAACATATTTATTCTGAATCAGAGGGAGAAATGCACTGGAGTACCAATGTCTACCATGCACCCGAATATACATATAGTAATGTTCATCTATTACCAAAAACAAGTCATTTATGGCTATTAACAGGAGGTCCGTGCGGATCCAGTATAGTGTCTTTTTCACTCCACAAAGATCAAGATCAAATAAATTTTCATTCTTTTTCTGTCGACGAAAGATATATCTCTGACTTCTCAATTACTAATGATCAAGTAAGGCATAAATTGTTGGATCCTTCTGTTAAAAAAGATAGGGAAATTTTTGACTATTCAAGACTTGATCAAATCATCTCCAATAGGCATTTGGATTTTATATATACTTCGAGTCTCCAAGAGAATTCTGATTTATTGGCGAAAAGGCGAAGAAATAGATTTATCATTCCATTACAATATGATCCAGAAGGAGAGAAAGAACTAATACCCTCTTTTGGTATTTCGATTGAAATACCCACAAATGGTATTTTACATAGAAATAGTATTCTTGCTTATTTTGACGATCCACAATATAGAAGAAAGAGTTCGGGAATTACTAAATATGGGGCCATAGAGGTGGATTCAATCGTAAAAAAAGAAGATTTGATTGAGTATCGAGGAGCAAAAGAATTTAGTCCAAAATACAAAATGAAAGTGGATCGGTTTTTTTTTATTCCTGAAGAGGTGCATATCTTACCCGGATCTTCGTACCTAATGGTCCGGAACAATAGTATCATTGAAGTAGATACACAACTCGCTTTAAATACAAATACAAGAAGCCGAGTAGGTGGATTAGTCCGAGTGGAGATAAAAAAAAAAAGTATTGAACTGAAAATTTTTTCTGGGGATATTCATTTTCCCGGAGAGACAGATAAGATATCTAGACACAGCGGCATTTTAATACCACCGGGAATGAAAAAAAAAAATTCTAAGGAATCAAAAATTTTGAAAAATTGGATTTATGTCCAACGAATCACACCCATTAAAAAAAAGTATTTTGTTTTGGTTCGGCCCGTAATCACATATGAAATAGCTGATGGGATAAATTTAGCAAAACTTTTCACTCAAGATCTCTTGCGGGAAAAAGATAATGTCCAACTTAGAATTATCAATTATATCCTTTATGGAAACGGAAAGTCAATTCGCGGAATTTTTCACACAAGTATTCAATTAGTTCGGACTTGCTTAGTATTGAATTGGGACCAAGAAAAAAATGGTTCTATAGAGGAAGTTCATGCTTCTCTTGTTGAGGTAAGGGCAAATGATCTGATTCAAAATTTCATAATAATTGAGTTAGTAAAGTCTAGTATTTCATATGTCGGAAAAAGGTATGATACGGCGGGTTCGGGATTGATCCCCGATAATGGATTAGATTGCACCAATATCAACCCTTTTTTTTCGAAAGTGAAGATTTCAGTAGTTACTCAGCATCAAGCAACTATTGGTACATTGTTGAATCAAAATAAGGCTTTGATAATTTTGTCATCATTCAATTGTTCTCGAGTTGGCCCATGTCCATTCAATGGTTCGAAATATAACATCACGGCAAAAGAATTGAATCCCATAATTCTAATTAGGGATTTATTGGGTCCCCTAGGTACTATTGTACCTAAAATAGTGAATTTTTATTCAACTTACTATTTAATAACTCATAATCAGATCTTGGTAAACAAATATCGGATACTTGATAATTTGAAAGCGACTTTCCAAGTACTTGAAGGACTTAAATACTGTTTAATAGATGAAAATAGAAGGATTTATAATCCCAACCCATGCAATAACATCATTTTGAATCCATCCCATTTGAATTGGTGCTTTTTACATCACAATTATTGTGAAGAAACATCCACAATAATTAACATTGGACAATTTATTTGTGAAAATCTATGTCTAGTTAAATATGGGACACATATAAAAAAATCTGGTCAAATTTTAATTGTTCATGTCGATTCCTTAGTTATAAGATCAGCTAAGCCGTATTTGGCTACTCCAGGAGCGACTGTTCACGGACATTACGGAGAAACCCTTTCTGAAGGAGATACATTAGTTACATTTATATATGAAAAATCCCGATCTGGTGACATAACGCAGGGACTTCCAAAAGTGGAGCAAATCTTAGAAGTGCGTTCAATTGGTTCAATATCGATGAACCTTGAAAGGAGAGTTGAAGGTTGGAACGAACGTATACCAAGAATTCTTGGAATTCCTTGGGGATTCTTAATTGGAGCTGAGCTAACTATAGCCCAAAGCCATATCTCTTTGGTTAATAAGATCCAAAAGGTTTATCGATCTCAAGGGGTGCAGATTCATAATAGACATCTAGAGATTATTGTACGACAAGTAACATCAAAAGTGTTGGTTTCAGAAGACGGAATGTCTAATGTTTTTTCGCCTGGAGAATTAATCGGATTGCTGCGAGCAGAACGAGCAGGGCGTGCTTTAGACGAAGCGATCCGTTATCGGGCAATTTTATTAGGAATAACGAGGGCGTCTCTGAATACTCAAAGCTTCATATCTGAAGCAAGTTTTCAAGAAACTGCTAGAGTTTTAGCAAAAGCTGCTCTACGGGGGCGTATTGATTGGTTGAAGGGTCTGAAAGAAAATGTAGTTCTGGGGGGAATTATCCCTATCGGTACCGGATTTAAAAAATTAGTGCACCGTTCAAGGCAAGACAAAAACATTCATTTTGAAATAAAAAAGAAAAATGTATTCAAGTTGGAAATGAGAGATATTTTGTTACACCATCGAGAATTTTTTTGTTCTTGTAGCCCAAAGAATTTCCATGACACATTAGAAAATTCATTTACGCGATTTCATAATTTCTAACCAGAGATTTTTTCTTTTTCCTTTCTAGTTTTGTTAAGTAAAAAAATGAAGTAAGTAATAAAAAAAAAATGAATGGTTTGGACTATGTATCAATGGTCAACCTCGGTATAAGGTTCCGTAGGAACAATTAGTTATTTCTAAAAAAAAAAAAGAGAAAGCGCGGGAAAAATGACAAGAAGGTATTGGAACATCCATTTGGAAGAGATGATGGAGTTGGGAGTTCATTTTGGTCATGGTACTAAGAAATGGAATCCTAGAATGGCCCCTTACATTTCTGCAAAGCGTAAAGGTATTCAAAAGCGTAAAGGTATTCATATTACAAATCTTACTAGAACTGCTCGTTTTTTATCAGAAGCCTGTAATTTAGTTTTTGATGCAGCAAGTCGAGGAAAACCTTTTTAATGGTTGGTACCAAAAATAAAGCAGCGGATTTAGTAGTCTCGGCTGCAATAAGGGCTCGATGTCATTATGTTAATAAAAAATGGCTCGGTGGTATGTTAACGAATTGGTCCACTACAGAAACGAGACTTCATAAGTTCAGAGACTTAAGAGCAGAATAAAAGATGGGTAAACTCAACCGTCTCCCTAAAAGAGATGCAGCAATGTTGAAGAGAAAATTATCGACTTTGCAAACATATCTGGGTGGGATCAAATATCTGACTGGGTTGTCCGATATTGTAATCATCGTTGATCAACAAGAAGAATATACAGCTCTTCGAGAATGTGTCATTTTTGGAATTCCAACAATTTGTTTAATCGATACAAATTGTGACCCGGATCTTGCAGATATTTCGATTCCAGCCAACGATAACGCTATAGCTTCAATCCGATTGATTCTTAACAAATTAGTATCCGCAATTTGTGAGGGTCGTTCTAGCTATATAAGAAGTCATTGATTATGATTATGTTATGATTAAGAATAATAAGATTAGTTAATTATTTTGATTTCTTAGATTGGTTACTATTCTTGTCTTGAATTTTTAAAAAGAGATAAAATGGGATATTATGTTATGTGATTTCTTGGTATTTTAAATATATGATTAATGATGAAAGTAGATAAGTTGAAAAAGAGATGGTTGAATCAAAATAATTTTTTTTTAAGTTTGATTTCTGTCAGAGGGCAATATGAATGTTATACCATGTTCCATTAAAACACTGAAAGGATTCTACGATATATCAGGTGTAGAAGTAGGCCAACATTTATATTGGCAAATAGGAGGTTTACAAATTCATGCTCAAGTACTTATCACTTCTTGGGTAGTAATTGCTATCTTATTAGGGTCAGTTATCATAACTGTTCGGAATCCACAAACCATTCCGACCGGCGGGCAGAATTTCTTTGAATATGTTCTTGAATTTATTCGAGACTTGAGCAAAACTCAGATTGGAGAAGAATATGGGCCTTGGGTTCCCTTTATTGGAACCATGTTCTTATTTATTTTTGTTTCTAATTGGTCTGGAGCTCTTTTACCTTGGAAAATCATACAGTTACCTCATGGAGAGTTGGCTGCCCCCACGAATGATATAAATACTACTGTTGCTTTAGCTTTACTCACGTCCGTGGCATATTTTTATGCGGGTCTTACCAAAAAAGGATTGGCTTATTTTGGAAAATACATTCAACCAACTCCAATCCTTTTACCAATTAACATCCTAGAAGATTTCACAAAACCTTTATCTCTGAGTTTTCGACTTTTCGGGAATATATTGGCGGATGAATTAGTAGTTGTTGTTCTTGTTTCTTTAGTACCTTCAGTAGTTCCTATCCCTGTCATGTTTCTTGGATTATTTACAAGCGGTATTCAAGCTCTCATTTTTGCAACTTTAGCCGCGGCTTATATAGGGGAATCCATGGAGGGTCATCATTGATTAGTTTTCGAAAGAGTCTTCTTTTTTTAAGCTTACCCCGACTGAGGCAATGCATGGTTCAAGAAAATATACTTGGTTCGGTAACATATACATATATAGATAGAAATAAGAAATCCATATGTATATATGACTAGAGTTCTAAGAGGAAAGATAGACGATATTACGAAGGATGGGTTAGGGAGATCACACTAGATATATGTCTATATGTAATGTCTATAAGTCCAGCTACAGTTCCTGTATATCTTTCGACGAATTTTTCTAGAATCTGATTCAATAAAAAATGCGGGCGGTTTCCGTTATGAAAGAAACACATGTATATGTGATAGTAGATATATATTAGTTATATAGGGTTTATCCCTATCTATATTTTTTTTTCGAAGTTTTAGTTACTTCGATTCGATATTTTTTAGTGATCAAATAAGTAATAATTCCTTGGTTGATTGTATCATTAACCCTTTTTTTTTGGTGCGAGGAACCTATCATCATGAATCCACTGATTTCTGCCGCTTCCGTTATTGCTGCTGGATTGGCCGTAGGGCTTGCTTCTATTGGACCTGGAGTTGGTCAAGGTACTGCTGCAGGCCAAGCCGTAGAAGGTATTGCGAGACAACCAGAAGCAGAAGGAAAAATAAGAGGCACTTTATTGCTTAGTCTAGCTTTTATGGAAGCTTTAACCATTTATGGGCTCGTTGTGGCATTAGCACTTTTATTTGCAAATCCTTTTGTTTAATTTAATCCTAGAATGAAAATGTAAAAAAGTGCATTACACACTTTTTCTTATTTTATTAATTCGTTGCGGTTTGCTTCTGTGAATTATATCACTACTTTACTCCTACAATTATGTATTTGTTGGAACAATACCCCGGGAAAGACTGATTTGAGGATGACGAATTAGTGGATTTGCTCGCTTTCTTCCTTCCCATCCTTCGGTTAGTACGATGGAATTTTTACTTTCCTTTTAGGAAGTGTTTGAACAGGGGAAATATTTTGCAATTTCTATAAGATCTAGGACCCAACTTAATAAGTAAGTATCTTATCGGAAACTTAAAACAAAGAAAAAAATTAAGAAAAAGAAATCGATCAAAAAAGGGCAAGTCAAGTGATACAACAAGAACTCTGTTCTTTGTTAGTCCTATCTATAAGAGGAGAGTATATGAAAAATGTAACCGATTCTTTCGTTTCCTTAGGCCACTGGCCATCCGCCGGGAGTTTCGGGTTTAATACCGATATTTTAGCAACAAATCTAATAAATCTAAGTGTAGTGCTTGGTGTATTGATTTTTTTTGGAAAGGGAGTGTGTGCGAGTTGTATATTTCAAGAATAGGTTGGACCCAACCGGCTGCACTTTATTTATTTGTGTTATTTATATACCTATTTTTTTTTATAGAATAAGATAAAGAAATAGGAAAAAAGTGTACAATCTCGACGAATTCCTTCTGAATAAATTAATAAATCATATGTAAGAACCATAGCATTTCGTTCTTTATTGGTAAGTCAACTTTGATTCTCTATCAACCAATAAAGTGAGACCATTAACATGGTTAAAGCTAAACTGTTTGAAGTCCGGGCACAACATGGTACTCTTTCTACCATTACGTTAATACCGAAATGGTTTAAAAAAGAATAGTTGGTAATTTTTCTGATATATAACACTCATATCAATAAAATCATTTGAACCGTTTACTAGAATAAATAAAAGGGTGCCCCGCGTTTTATTATCCAATATCCAATGCCGAATCGACGACCTATGTATAAAAAAGAGAAATTTTTGGATTTGAATAAAAATTTCATTGAAATTTAAATAAAGAACAAATAAAGAAACAACTTTGCTGACAATTAGAGATTTTTGTCTGGTCGGAAGAGTCCTTATAATATTCTGGTCTTGTATCGGTTTTGATATGTTTGCATACAAACAGAACTAGAGAGGATAGGCTCATTACATTAAAAAAAAAAGATATGAAAGTGCCCATAAAATAAAAAATTGAGCGTGAGAGCCAAATGAATCGAAAGATTCATGTTTGGTTCGGGAAGAGATCGTGGAAGTTGTAAAATTAATGGTAAGATAATCTACTTTCATTAAATGATTTATTAGATAATCGAAAACAGAGGATTTTGAGTACTATTCGAAATTCGGAAGAATTGCGTAAAGGGGCCATTGAGCAGCTCGAACGAGCTCGAGCTCGTTTACGGAAAGTGGAAATGGAAGCAGAGGAATATCGAATAAATGGATACTCTGAGATAGAACG